ACAAGAAATAATTAATAAAAAAAAGAAAAAACCAATTCCATTTATTTTAAAGTCACTTGATAATATCAGTAATGTTAAAACTAACTCACGTGGTTTTTATGACTTATCCGACATATCCCAAGCATATGTATTTTTCAAATTATCACAAATACACGTTAGTAATTCGTATAAATTAAGATATGTTCTTGACTATCAAGGAATCCCCCTTTTTCCGAAACCCGAAATAAAGGATTCTTTTGAAACACGAGGAGTGGTTCATTCGAAATTGGGGAATAAGAAACTTCCGAGTTATGAAATGAATCAATGGAAAAATTGGTTAAGAGGGTATTATCAATACAATTTATCTCAGATAAAATGGTCTAGATTAATACCAGAAAAGTGGCGAAATACGCTTCATAAGAGTCATATAGCTAAAAAGGAAATTGTAAGCAAATGGGAGGAAAAAGACCACTTAATTGATTCTAAAAAACAATTTGAAGCATATTCATTATCTAATCAAAAAGAGAATTTTCAAAAAGACTATAGGTATGATCTTTTATCATATAAATTTATTGATTATGAAAATAAAACGGAATGCTTTTTTTATAGATCTCCGTTTCAAGGAAATAAGAATAAAGAGATTTCTTACACGTCTAAAGAGACCCTTTTGGATATACCGAGAAACATCCCTATTCATAATTATCTAAATAATAATCTAGGAAGGGTCGATACTCTATATATGGATATGGAAAAAATGGCCAATAGAAAATCTTTTGATTGGAAAAGTCTCAATTTTTATCTTAAACAAAAAGTTAATATTGAAGCCTGTACCACGACCAATACCAATAGGAATCAAAACGCTCAAATCCTTACTAATAATTCTACTAAAAAAGACCTTTCTTATCTTAAAATTCCAGAAAAAAATCTACCAAATTCTCATAAAGGTTTTTTTGATTGGATGGTAATGAATGAAAAAATCCTAAAGCAGCCCATATCAAATCTGGAATCTTGGTTCTTCCCAGAATTTGTATTGCTTTATAGTGCATATAAAATGAAACCCTGGTTTATACCAAGAAAATTACTTCTTTTAAATTTGAATAGAAATGAAAATTGTAGTCAAAATAAAAAGATCAATGAAAAGGAAAAAGGAAGTTTTTTGGTTGCATCGAAAAAAAAGTATCCAAATCAAAAAGAAAAAGAACCCATAAGTCGAGGAGATCTTGGATCCGTTCTCTCACAGCCAAAAGATATTGAAGAAAATTATGTAAGGTCAGACATGAAAAAAGGGAAAAAGAAAAAACAATACAAAAACAAGACAGAAGCAGAACTAGATTTTTTCATGAAACGTTATTTGCTTTTTCAATTGAGATGGGGCGATACTTTAAATCAAAGAATGATCAATAATATCAAGGTATATTGTCTACTGCTTAGACTCGCAGATCCACGAAAAATTACTATATCCTCGATTCACAAGAGAGAAATTTGTTTGGATCTAATGCTAATTCAGAAGAATTTAACTCTTACAGAATTGATGAAAAGGGGAATACTGATTATAGAACCCGCCCGCCTGTCTGTAAAAAAAGACGGACAGTTTATTATGTATCAAACCATAGGTATTTCGTTGATTCACAAGAGTAAACACCAAACTAATAAAAAATACCAAGAGCAAGGATATGAACCTAAGACTCATTTTGGTGAAACTATTTCAACACAGCAAAGAATAACCGAAAATAGAGAAAAAAATCGTTTTGATTTGCTTGTTCCTGAAAATATTTTATCGTTTAAACGTCGTAAAAAATTGAGAATTCTAATCTGTTTCAATTCAAAGAATAGAAGTAATATAGATATAAATACAGTATTTTGGAACGAAAAGAACCTAAAAAATAGCATCCCGGTTTCACATGACAACAAGCATCTTGATAAAGAAAAAGATCAATTAATGAAATTAAAGCTTTTTCTTTGGCCTAATTATCGATTAGAAGATTTAGCTTGTATGAACCGTTATTGGTTTAATACGAATAATGGTAGTCGTTTCAGTATGTTAAGGATACATCTGTATCCACGATTAAAAATTTGTGGATAATACATTTTTTGTAAATATGCTATACCCTATAAATATATATTTATAGTAGAGTATGGGGGGTATATGAAAACAAACAAATATACGGATCACGTGCCTTGTCTCAGATTTCAGTAATGTTTCAATTAGATCTCGAAATGAATCAACAGAACCTTGGAATTTTCTTAATTTTAGGTCTAAATTCAAATTATTCGGCAAAAAAATGTACTAATCCTTTTCTACTCCTATCTAAATCCAATTTCAAATTAAATTATTAAATTTATTGATTTGAATTCAGAAAATTAGAAGTTTATAAAGAATTTATGATTATATTATTGTATATACCACATTTAAATTAATGACCTTATTATTATTATTATTACTGATTCAGTAAAATCCATATCTGTAAAAAGCGAGGGGGATTTTTTTATGGTAAAAAATTCATTAATTTCGGTTCTTTCTCAAAAAGAAAACAGAGGGTCTGTTGAATTTCAAGTATTCAATTTCACCACTAAGATAAGGAAACTGACTTCACATTTGAAATTGCACAAAAAAGATTCTTCATCTCAGAGAGGATTGCGCAAAATTTTGGGAAAACGTCAACGGCTGCTGGCCTATTTGTCAAAAAGAAATAGAGAACGCTATAAAGAATTAATCCGCGAGTTGGATATTCGTGAGATAAAAACTCGTTAATTTGAAGAGTGATACCTTTGAGCTTAATCGTTTAAATTTTGATGAACTTATTTTTACTTTAAACAATGCACGGAAGAATGACTCGAGAAAAACTTATGATTGCACCAACTAAAAGAAAAGACCTCATGATAGTCAATATGGGTCCTCACCACCCGTCAATGCACGGTGTTCTTCGACTAATTGTGACTCTCGATGGTGAGGATGTTATTGACCGTGAACCAATATTGGGTTATTTACATAGAGGGATGGAAAAAATTGCGGAAAATCGAACAATTATACAATATTTGCCTTATGTAACGCGTTGGGATTATTTAGCTACTATGTTTACAGAAGCAATAACCGTAAACGGACCCGAGCGGCTAGGCAATATTCAAGTACCTAAAAGGGCTAGTTATATCAGAGCTATTCTGTTGGAATTGAGTCGTATCGCCTCCCATTTATTATGGCTTGGCCCTTTTCTAGCAGATATTGGAGCCCAGACCCCCCTTTTTCTATTTTTCGAGACCGCGAATTGATATATGACCTATTCGAAGCTGCTACCGGTATACGCATGATGCATAATTATTTTCGTATCGGAGGGGTTGCTGCTGATTTAACTCATGATAAATGTACTGAATATCAAGAGTTGAGGCGCCAAAAGGAGAATTGAGCATTTTTCTGATAGAAGGTCGGAGTGTTTTTCCTTGGAGATGGAAAATTCGACCGCCGGGTTTTATCAACTTACAAATTCTTCCACAATTAGTTAAAAGAATAAAATTGGCTGATATTATGACGATACTAGCTAGCATAGATATCATTATGGGAGAAGTTGATCGTTGAAAGGATAATCGATACAACAGAAATACAGGCTATCAATTCTTTTTCCAGGTTGGAATCCTTAAAAGAAGTCTATGGAATCGTATGGATACTTGGCCCTATTTTAACGCTTGTATTAGGAATCACACTAGGTGTCTTAGTAATTGTTTGGTTAGAAAGAGAAATCTCTGCGGGGATACAACAACGTATTGGACCCGAACACCCGGGCTTTTGGGAATTCTGCAAGCTTTGGCAGACGGTACAAAACTACTTTTCAAAGAGAATCTTTTTCCATCTAGAGGAGATACTCGTTTATTTAGTATCGTACCATCCCATCCATAGTAGGCATATCCATTTTACTCAGTTATTCAGTAATTGCCTTTAGCTATCGATTTATTCTAGCTGATCTTAGTATTGGTATTTTTTTATGGATTGCCGTTTCAAGTCTTGCTCCTGCTGGACTTCTTATGTCGGGATATGCATCAAATAATAAATATTCTTTTTTAGGTGGATTGTGGATTAAGGGCTGCTGCTCAATCAATTAGTTATGAAATACTATTAACTCCGTGTGTATTATCAATATCTCTACGTGCGGTTCGGTAAGACAAAAAACCTACCCTGTTTCTTTTCTTTCTAGCAAGAAAGTTAAATAAGCTGAATATCTATTTTCTTTATTCATCGTTGGGGTTGAAGAATTGAATCAGATAGTTATATGAGTGAAATAAAACGGCTTAAAAATTTGCTGTTATAAAGGAATTAAATATCATTTCCTACGTACAAGAATTAAGTGAAAATAAATATAAAACAATCGAGACTATTTACCCCAGGGTTGTTTGATTAGCCATTGTGGTCTGGAGCGGGTTCAAAAGATCAACCATATGTGGTTTTATTATATATTTCCATAGATATATTACCCTAACGCGAGATTAAAAAAGATGAGTGGATCGTTAGGAAGACCAAGATACACAAAGGATTAGTAATGGAGATTCTGAAAATTACCCAATAAGGGTATTTCTTTTTAAAAAAGTAATTCAAATTGGGGCTTTAAGTTGGTAGAAATGATTAAGAAGTACTCCCCACGATTTCGATCCAGAGCATGTTCCTATCCACCGATTAAGTAAATAACTATCAAGAACGAATAAATCTTTTACTTTTGGTAATACCTCTTTTTCTAAGAAAGGAGAATAGGAACGAAATAAAATAGAAAGACTAGAATTGCAAAAAGAAATCTTTTTATTCAGAACTATTTTGATTTTTTTCTCTAAATAAAGTTCTTGTTATGTAATTATGTAATGTCTAATTATTTTTCGTAATCTAAAATGATAAAAAATAGGTTGAAATATATATGATATTTCTTTTAAAAGTCTTTTTTATTCAAGGATAAAGTTATTAATCAAGAAAGAAAAAAATTCTTAAAAGATGAGATCAATTCAGAAGCATTTTTTGATTATAAATCTAGCAGACAGAATTCCGTTGGTCTAATTCTTAGGATGAGAAGATAATAGTTTGGCTCTCTATCGATCCTATAAACACATTAAGATTAATAATCTTGAAAGGCCCTTAAATTTATTTGTGACCTATGAGGAGCCGTATGAGGTGAAAATCTTATGTACGGTTCTGCAATAGCGACGGAAACAGTGATGTTATCGTCGACTATGATTATCTAACAGTTTAAGTACAGTTGATATAGTTGAAGCGCAGTCAAAATATGGTTTTTGGGGGGTGGATTTTATGGCGTCAACCTATAGGGTTTATCGTTTTTCTAATTTCTTCTCTAGTCGAGTGTGAGAGATTGCCTTTTGATTTACCAGAAGCAGAAGAAGAATTAGCGGCGGGTTACCAAACCGAATATTCAGGTATCAAATTTGGTTTATTTTACGTTGCTTCGTATCTAAATCTGCTAGTTTCTTCATTATTTGTAACAGTTCTTTACTTGGGGGGATTGGAATCTTTCTATTCCATACATACCCGTTACTGGGCTTTTTGACATAAATACAAAAAGTCACGTTTTTATAACAACAATTGGTATCTTTATTACATTATCTAAAACTCATTTATTCTTGTTCATTTCTATTGCAACAAGATAGACTTTACCAAGACTAAGAATGGCCCAATTATTAAATTTTGGATGGAAATTTCTTTTACCTATTTCTCTAGGTAATCTATTATTAACAACTTCATCCCAACTTCTTTCACTGTAAAAGAATAGTCTATTTTCACAACTTATCTCAAAGAAAGAAGTCAAATAATTTATAGCTATTCAGATATGTTCCCTATGCTAACTCAGTTCTTAAATTCTGGTCAACAAACAATACGAGCTGCCAGGTCCATTGGTCAGGGTTTTGTGATTACCCTGTCCCACGCGAATCGCTTGCTGGTAACTATTCAATATCCCTACGAAAAATTGATCATATCGGAACGTTTACGAGGCCGAATCCACTTTTAATTTGATAAATGCATTGCTTGTGAAGTATGTGTTCGTGTATGTCCTATAGATCTACCCATTGTTGATTAGAAATTGGAAACTGACATTCGAAAGAAACGATTACTTAATTACAGTATTGATTTTTGAATCTGTATATTTTGTGGTAATTGCGTTTGAGTATTGTCCAATAAATTGTTTATCAATGACTTAAGAATATGAACTTTCTGCTTATGATCGTCACGAATTGAATTATAATCAAATTGCTTTAGGTCGGTTACCGGCGTCAATAATTGACGATTACACAATTCAAACAATTTCTCCGAATTCACCTCAAATAATGCATAAAACCCTTAATATTTACAAACCCCCAATCCCTTATTGGATTTAAAAATGAGGGTTTTCCTTGTTCAATACAAAAGAGCGTTTGGTTGGCGAGAATCGCGGATTCGTTTTAATTGAAAATCAATTTCTATTTGAATAATAATTTACAAAATATAAAGTTTTAACCTCTGCTTTCGAGAATAAGAATAGCCCAATAATTGTATCTACATCAACCCCAACTACCCCATTCAAATTTCATTCAATTAATTAAGTATCCTAAAAAATCGAATAACTTTTCTTTTGTCCTGGTCAGGTCAATAAAGGCATGAAATAGTTCGATTTTTTTTAATTAAATGGATTTACCTGGACCAATACATTATTTTCTTTTAGTCTTTCTGGAATCGGGTCTTATATTAGGAAGTCTAGCAGTAGTATTACTTCCGAATCCAATTTATTCAGCCTTTTCGTTGGAATTGGTTCTTTTTTGTATATCCTTAATTCTATATTATATCGAACTCTTATTTTGTAGCTGCTGCGCAGCTCCTTATTTATGTAGGAGCTATAAATGTTTTAATCATTTTTGCTGTGATGTTCATGAATGGTTCAGAATATTACAAAGATTTTAATCTTTTGGCCATTGGGGGTGGAGTTACTTCGATGGTTTGTACAAGTCTTTTTATTTCACTAATTACTAATCTATTTTCTTTTTTTGTTTAATATTTGTTAGAATTGATTTAATTATTATTCAGATTAAAATGAATCAAAATTGAAGGGGAGTTGGTTAATGATGCCCGAACATATACTTGTTTTGAGTGCTTATTTATTTTCTATTGGTATTTATGGATTGATCACAAGTCGGAATATGGTTAGAGCCCTTAATGTGTTTTGAACTTCTATTAAATTCAGTTAATATCAATTTTGTAACATTTTCTGATATTTTTGATAATCGCCAATTAAGGGGGATATTTTCTCCATTTTTGTTATAGCTATTGCAGCCGCGGGGGCTGCTATTGGACTGGCTATTGTTTCATCAATTTCTCGTAACAGAAAATCCATTCGTATTAACCAATTCAACTTGTTGAATAAGTAGTATTAATTTTAATATAAAAATGGAAATTAAAATATTTAATATTTATAAAGAAGTTAAAGTCGGCAAATTTGGTACAGGGTAAGGTATGATCGTGGTTGCAAAAATATAAAAAATCAAAGTATTCTGGCCCTCGCGCACAAACCAATTGGGAAGTAGATTGATTCTGATCACTTATTGATTCATCTGGTATCTAAATATAGGATTCATTTATAAATTAGTTTACTAGATCGAAAACTTATGACGTTCAAAAATGTATAGATCCAATGTCACATTCAGTAAAGATTTATGATACGTGTATAGGATGTACTCAATGTGTCCGGGCGTGCCCCACCGATGTATTAGAAATGATACCTTGGGACGGATGTAAAGCTAAACAAATTGCTTCTGCTCCAAGGACCGAGGACTGTGTTGGTTGTAAGCGATGTGAATCCGCCTGTCCGACGGATTTCTTGAGCGTTCGGGTTTATTTATGGTATGAAACAACTCGCAGTATGGGTCTAGCTTATTGATACGTTCCATAAAACTCTACTTGAATCCATTTTTTTACCGGCAAAACCCGTGCCCAAAATATTTGAATTTGAGCACGGGTTTTTCTAGCCCAAGTATATCTTGTCTTTATCACGAACTAATTTCCTTGCTTAACATTAATTGTAGTTTTACCGATATTTGCGGGTTCCTTAATTTTCTTTCTTCCACATAGAGGAAATGGATTAATCCGCCGGTATACTATATGTATATGTATTTTAGAACTTATTCTAATGACTTATGCCTTCTGCTATCATTTCCAAGCGGATGATTCGTTAATCCAACTAGTGGAGGATTATAAATGGATCCGTTTTTTTAATTTCCATTGGAGATTGGGCATAAATGGGCTCTCTATAGGACCCATTTTACTCACGGGATTCATCACTACTTTAGCTACTTTAGCGACCGACTTGGCCAGTTACTCGAGATTCTCGATTATTTTTTTCTGATGTTAGCAATGTACAGCGGGCAAATAGGATTATTTTCTTCTCGGGACTTTTTACCTTTTTTTCCTCATGTGGGAGTTAGAATTAATTCCCGTTTATCTACTTGTATCCATGTGGGGGGGGGGGCGGCTGTACTCGGCTACAAAACTTATTTTGTACACGGTGAGTGGCTCCGTTTTTCTTTTAATGGGAGTTATGACCATTGGTTTATATGGTTCTACTGAACCAACATTTACTTTTGAAATGAAATATTAGCCAATCAGTGCTATCCCCTGGCCTTGGAAATAATATTTTATATTGGATTTTTTATTGCTTTTGCTGTCAAATTACCAATCATATCCCTACATACACGGTTACCAGATACCCATGGAGAGGCGCATTATAGTACTTGTATGCTTTTAGCCGGAATCTTATTAAAAATGGGGGCGTGTGGATTAGTTCGAATCAATATGGAATTATTCCTTCATGCCCATTCTATATTTTCCCCCTGGTTGCTAATAAATAGGCGCAACGCAAATAATCTATGCAGCTTCAACATCTCTCGGCCAGCGGAATTTAAAAAAACGAATAGCCTATTCCTCTGTATATCATATGGGTTTCATAATTATAGGAATAGGTTCTATCACTGATATGGGGCTCAACGGAGCCCTTTTACAAATAATCTCTCGTGGGTTTATTGGCGCTGCACTTTTTTTCTTGGCCGGAACAACTTATGATAGAATACGGCTTGTTTCTCTTGACGAAATGGGTGGAATAGCTATCCCAATGCCAAAAATATTTACGATGTTCAGTAGCTTTTCGGCGGCCTCCTTTGCATTACCGGGTATGAGTGGTTTTGTTGCCGAATTTATAGTCTTTTTAGGGCTAATTACTAGCCAAAAATATCTTTTAAGGACAAAAGCTCTAATTACTTTTGCAATGGCAATTGGAATGATATTAACTCCTATTTATTTATTATCTATGTTACGCCAGATGTTCTATGGATACAAGATATTTAATATTTCAAACTCTTATTTTTTTGATTCTAGGCCGCGGGAGTTATTTCTTTTGATTTCTATTTTTTTACCCCTACTGGGTATTGGCATGTACCCCGATTTCCTTCTTTTACTATCAGTTGAAAAGGTTGAAGTTATTCAATCTAATTCTTTTGATAGCTAGTTATTATTCGTAAGAAACAATAAAAAAATGTTCGTTATATAATAAATATAATAACAAAAAGTAGCCTTTTTCTTTTATGTATAAGTAAAAAAATGAATAATGAATGTGAACTGACGAGAACCCTGCGAATTACTAGAATATTCTAGTAATTCGCAGGGTTCTCGTCAGTTCACACAAAGTTTTTTTATATGATATGCGATATACACTTTTATATTTCTGGACCCCCTTTTTTAATTCAATTATAATGTAAATGAACCATAACTATGTAGTCCTATTCCTAATAGATTGACTCCAAAATAGCATATCCAAATTATAAGAAATCCAATAGACGCTACAATTGCCGAATTTGTACCCTTCCACTTTATATTTGTTCGAATATGTAAATAAATCGCAAATACGATCCAAGTAATAAAAGCCCAAGTTTCTTTTGGGTCCCAACTCCAATAGGATCCCCACGCTTCGTTAGCCCACACCGCTCCCGAAAGAATTCCTGTGGTTAAAAAGATAAA